GAATTGCAGATGAATCTACAAAAAGAATTTAAGTCTGTGAACCGAAAACTTAACATTGCTATCACAAGAATTGCAAAACCTTACGGAAGCCCTAATATTCTTGCGGAATTTATAGCCGGCCAATTAAAGAATAGAGTTTCATTTCGAAAAGCAATGAAAAAGGCTATTGAATTAACTGAACAAGCAGATACAAAAGGAATTCAAGTACAAATTGCAGGGCGTATCGACGGAAAAGAAATTGCGCGTGTGGAATGGATCAGAGAAGGTAGGGTTCCCCTGCAAACCATTCGAGCTAAAATCGATTATTGTTCCTATACAGTTCGAACTATTTATGGAGTATTAGGCATCAAAATTTGGATATTTATAGACGGGGAAGAATAAACCTTTATTTGTCTTTCCCTTCGATCTAGTGATGGAACAAAAAAGAGAAATTCGTTCCTTTTTTCTGTTCAATAAAAACTAAAATGAGGAATTCTAATTCTTAATTCTATATGGTTGAATAAAAATTCGATTGGCCATTTGATATAATTGCTATGCTTAGTGTGTGACTCGTTGGTTTTTTTAGGGTTAGGATTAAATAAAAAAAAAGACTAGCCTCTTAGTATAAACTAATAACTATAGGACTACTAACCAACTCATCACTTCGCATTATCTGGATCCAAAGAACCAGTCAAGATATGATATATCGGTCATATCATTGTAGCAACTGAAATATTTTTTGCATAAACAAAAGAAAAATCAATCTAATTCTAAGTTATAAAGCGAAATAGCGAACAAAGATGTGGATAAATGGAAGGGTGAAAGAAAGAGAGAGAAAAATACCAATGATATAGAATTCCATCCAATATGTAAGGTCTATGAGTCATCTCATAAAAAAAAGGCAGTGTAATAAAGCATCAATGCTGATTCGTACATAATTAAAAGAATCTGTTCATAAAATAAAAAAAAATAAGAGCTTCGAGCCAATAAAGACTAAGAAGATTGACTCAAGAAAAAATTTCATTATGAGCTCCATTGTAGAAATCAGACCTAACCATTAAATAAGAAGCGATGGGAACGATGGAACCTATGAATCCAAATCTATTGAAAACGGATTCATTGATCGGGATGGCGGAACAAACCAGAGACTAATTCATTCATATTCATCTATTGGGAAAAGAAAAATCAAGAGCTAACCCTACAACTGAAATAGCGATGAAAAGAGTAAATATTCGCCTGCGAAACCTTTATTTTCTTGGATTGCTAAATTTGGGTCAATCGAAGAAAATAAAAGACAAAACAAAATAAAGATTCGTTATAACATTATAAAAAGTCATACAATATTTAAAATAGAAATAGTAATATGTTTAGTTATCTAAAAAAACAAGATATACAAACGAATAATAGAGAAGTTTAAGATTTTCTTATTCGCGAGGAGCTGGATGAGAAGAAACTCTCACGTCCAGTTCTGTAGTAGAGATGGAATTCAGAACCAACCATCAACTATAACCCCAAAAGAACCAGATTCCGTAAACAACATAGAGGAAGAATGAAGGGAATATCTTATCGAGGTAATCATATTTCTTTCGGTAAATATGCTCTTCAGGCACTTGAACCTGCTTGGATCACATCTAGACAAATAGAAGCAGGTCGTCGAGCAATGACACGAAATGCACGACGTGGTGGAAAAATATGGGTACGTATATTTCCAGACAAACCGGTTACAGTAAGACCCGCAGAAACACGTATGGGTTCGGGGAAAGGATCCCCTGAATATTGGGTAGCTGTTGTTAAACCAGGTCGAATCCTTTATGAAATGGGTGGAGTAACAGAAAATATAGCCAGAAAGGCTATTTCAATAGCATCGTCTAAAATGCCTATACGAACTCAATTCATTATTTCGGCATAAAAATGGAGAATCAAAGGAAATAGGTCTTGAAGATTAAAAAAAAAACAATCGCAGGTGCTGATTTCTTTTTTTGGACAAACAATATTTCTTTTTTCTTCGCCCTTTGCATTGAAAGAATAGATTCTAAAAAAAAAATGATATGATTCAACCTCAGACCCTTTTGAATGTAGCGGATAACAGCGGGGCTCGAGAATTGATGTGTATTCGAATCATAGGAGCTAGCAATCGTCGATATGCTCATATCGGTGACGTTATTGTTGCTGTGATCAAAGAAGCAGTGCCAAACATGCCCCTAGCAAGATCAGAAGTGGTCAGAGCTGTAATTGTACGTACTTGTAAAGAACTCAAACGTGATAACGGTATGATCATACGATATGATGACAATGCTGCGGTTGTCATCGATCAAGAAGGAAACCCAAAGGGAACTCGGGTTTTTGGTGCAATTGCCCGGGAATTGAGACAGTTAAATTTTACTAAAATAGTTTCATTAGCTCCGGAGGTATTATAAAATGAGACCATGATATGGTTAGAATAAAGTATTTCAAAGAAAGAGATTAAGAAATGGATTCAGATTAATTAATAGATTATGTCTCATGCATATGCCTTTAAGAA